TTATCCAAAAATACAAAAAGGTTTTGTTTTATTCCTTTAATACACAATACATAGGTCGTCGATTCAGCATTGGATAAAAGGGGGTTTAATCCCAATTTTTATAATAAGTGGTTCAAATAATTTTATCCATATGAGTGTTCTATATAGATAAATTTTTATTTTTCATTTTGAAAGCATCTCTTATATTACATATAGTGGTAGAAAGAGTACCATGCTGCGTCTGGACTTCAAACGATTTAGATTTAACCATAGTTAATGTTAATGGTCCCACATTTTTGGTTGATAGAGAATCAAAGCGGATTTACCAACGAATCACGAAATGCTATGGTTCTTGCATATGATTTCTTTATTCAGAAGTTATTCGTGAGATCATGTACCTCTCTTTCCTAGTTATAACATAAAAAGTACAGCTGGTTGGATGCAGCCTATTCTTGAAATAAACAACTCGCACACACTCCCTTTCCAAAAAAAACCAAAACCCCAAGCACTACACTTAGATTTATTAGATTTGTTGCTAAAATATCGGTATTAAACCCGAAACTCCCGGCGGACGGCCAGTGGCCCAAAGAAACGAAAGAATCGGTTACATTTTTCATATGATCTCCTCTTATAGATAGACTAAAAAAAAAGAACAGAGTTCTTTTTGTATCGCCCTGCCCCCTTTGATATATTATATATATATCAATTTTACTTTTTCTACTAAATCGAGCCAAAAAAGATTCGATTTAGAAATGGTGAATTACCCCCTTTATTGAAACCCTTCCTAAAAAACCTAAAAAGGGGTTTACTTAGACTACGAACGGGAAGGATGAAAGCGAGTGGGTATGCTAATTCCTCATCCGCAAATCAGCCCTTCCCGTGGGTTTTTTTCTCAACGAATAAGTAATTCTCGGAATGAAACCTTGGTGTAATTCGAAAAAGCAAATGACAGGTTCAAGGCAATAAAATATGCAAAAATTTGCTTTTTCTTATTTATAAGATTAAACAAAAGGATTCGCAAATAAAAGTGCTAATGCTACAACCAGGCCATAAATTGTTAAAGCTTCCATAAAAGCTAGACTAAGCAATAAAGTACCTCGTATTTTTCCCTCCGCCTCGGGCTGTCTCGCGATACCTTCTACAGCTTGGCCCGCAGCAGTACCTTGACCAACTCCAGGTCCAATAGAAGCAAGCCCTACAGCCAATCCAGCAGCAATAACGGAAGCGGCAGAAATCAGTGGATTCATGATAAGTTCCTCATACAAAAAAAAAAGAAATGGTTAATGATACAGTCAGCCGATGAATTCTAACTTAATCATTCCATCGCTACAACTCATCCAGTCGAAGTCACTACAAACTTCAAATTGAAGTAATAATCTTATTCAAGGATCAAAACTACTTTACTCAGATATCTCTTTTTTAGTTCCTATCGACAAAGTCTTTGCGAATCCGTACGACTTTCGTCCGTCCATTTCTTTGTTCCGAATCATTCTTTGACTTCTTCGATTTTTTTCTTGATTTCATCTGTTTATTCATTCAACTCACAGTCCCAGAGGATACGGAAGGACTTCTATTGGAATATCCATCGAAATTTCTAGTAGTAGGGCAATTTTACTAGTAGTAGGACAAATTGAATATATCTTTAGTTCATATATAACTAGTCAATATTTAATATCAATCACATATACATGTCTTTCTTCCATAACGTAAACCAACTCTTCATTCATCTTAGATTCAATCGGATTCAAGAATTTTGCGTCAAAAAACAAGTTGACTTATAGCATAGCGATATATTTACATATAATATACCTAACGCAACCTCCCTCTCCGATCCGAATCACCCTATTTTTTCTGAATCCCCTTTTTTTGTAAATTCTTATTCCCCTTTCTTTATCATTATCCCGTATGGATACAATCTAAATAGAGAAATTGCTTAGGTCGAATCATTGGATAGAAATATTATTATTTGATTGATCTAAGTTCACGCAATTTATTATTTCTGAAAATTTTATTTTGGTCAATCGCTGAAGAAAATCAACTGAAAGGGGAATTGCTCTAGAGAGCACCCCTCTTTTTTTACTCACACGTCGTAAACCACAAGAATTCTTATTCAAATTCTTATTCCGAATAGGAAATATTCGGACTGGCCGACCAACAATATAAAATGAATATCTATTCAGGAGAGAATGGTATAATATAAGTGGACCAACCAATGAAAAATACCTTTTAGATCTCTTTCCCTTTTTTATTTTACAATTCTCTACTCTAATATCTTTGGCTATTACTCTAGATTGTATATTGTATATAGTGAGTTGTATATTTATATTTCCTAATTAGATTAGATTTTTTTTGAGACGCGCATACGTTGCCTTGAGATAAACTAAAAAAGAATATTTCAAAAACTAGTCAATGATGGCCCTCCATGGATTCCCCTATATAAGCCGCGGCTAAAGTTGCAAAAATAAGAGCTTGAATACCACTTGTAAATAATCCAAGGAACATGACAGGTATAGGAACCACT